TAAAAAATCATCATATAATAATCCAGAAATTGAAATAGAAAAGAAAAAGGGGAGGTTTGTGATGATTTTTCAATCTTTTATACTAGGTAATCTAGTATCCTTATGCATCAAGATAATAAATTCGGTCGTTGTGGTCGGACTCTATTATGGATTTCTGACCACATTCTCCATAGGGCCCTCTTATCTCTTCCTTCTCCGAGCTCGCGTTATGGAAGAAGGAACCGAGAAGAAAGTATCAGCAACAACCGGTTTTATTACGGGACAGCTCATGATGTTCATATCGATCTATTATGTGCCTCTGCATCTAGCATTGGGTAGACCTCATACAATAACTGTCCTAGCTCTACCGTATCTTTTGTTTCATTTCTTCTGGAACAATCACAAACACTTTTTTGATTATGGATCTACTAACAGAAATTCAATGCGTAATCTTAGCATTCAATGTGTATTCCTGAATAATCTCATTTTTCAATTATTCAACCATTTCATTTTACCAAGTTCAATGTTAGTCAGATTAGTCAACATTTATATGTTTCGATGCAACAACAAGATGTTATTTGTAACAAGTAGTTTTGTTGGTTGGTTAATTGGTCACATTTTTTTCATGAAATGGGTTGGATTGGTATTAGTCTGGATACAGCAAAAGAATTCTATTAGATCTAATGTACTTATTAGATCTAATAAGTACCTAGTGTCAGAATTGAGAAATTTTATGGCTCGAATCTTTAGTATTCTCTTATTTATTACCTGTGTCTACTATTTAGGCAGAATACCGTCAACCATTCTTACTAAGAAACTGAAAGAAACCTCAGAAAAGAAAGAAAGGGGGGAAAGTGAGGAAGAAACAGATGTAGAAACAACTTCAGAAACGAAGGGGACTAAACAGGAACAAGAGGGAGCCACCGAAGAAGATCCTTCTCCTTCCCTTTTTTCGGAAGAAAAGGAGGATCCGGACAAAATCGATGAAACGGAAGAGATACGAGTAAATGGAAAGGAAAAAACAAAAGATGAATTCCTCTTTAAAGAGACACAATATAAAAATAGACCCGTTTATGAAACTTATTATCTGGATGTGGATCGGAATAAAGAAAATTCGAAGTTAGAAATATTTAAAGAAAAAAAAGATCTCCTCCGCTTTGAAAAGCCCCCTTTGCCTATTCTTTTCAATTATAAAGTATGGAATCTCAATTATAAAGTATGGAATCGGCCATTTCGGTATATAAAAAACAATAGATTTGAAAATGTTATAACCTTAATAAAAAATGAAATGTCACAATATTTTTTTCATACATGTCAAAGTGATGGAAAAGAAAGAATATCTTTTACGTATCCACCCAGTTTGTCAACTTTTTTTGAGATGATAGAAAGAAAGATGCCTTTGTTCACACTAAAGAAACTCTACCCTGATGAATTGTATACTCATTGGAGTTATAATAATAAAGAAAAAAGAAAAAACCTAAACACCAAAATTATAAATAGAGTCAAGACTCTAGATAAAACTCTAGATAGAAATTCTCTTATTCTGGATATACTCGAAAAAAAAAATAGATTATGTAAATTAAAATTATATTTATATAATAAAAAAAATACAAAAAAAGAATACTTACCTAAGGTATATGACCCTTTTTTGAATAGCGCGTCCCGTGGACAAATTAAAAAATTTTTGTCGCTTTCAATCGAAGACAAAATTTCCATACAAACTTACATAGAAAGAGGTTGTAAAAATAAAATTCGGGATCTCTTTCTTATTTTTAATAACTTAGAATTTGAACAAAAAAAAAATGGATTTGATAGAATAGAAAACAAATCATTAAAAAAAGAAATCCATTTTTTTTTTTTGTTCAACTTAATTAATGAATTTTCTGAAAAACCAACATCAAGATCAAGTTTAAATTTTCAAAAAAAGTATTTATTTCCTGAATATAAACAAGCAAGAATTAATCCGGAAGGGCGAAAAAGAGAAATAAAATTTCTATTGAAAAGAGTTCAAGCTGATCCTAACAATAAAGACATTATAAAACAATTTATTAGGCTAAAAGAAATCATAAAAAAAGTACCTCGATGGTTATACAAATTAATCGACAATTTTAATTTAGAACAAGAGGAGCAAGAAAACAAAGAACTTTTGGAAAAGAATTCGCCGATTCGTTCAAGAAAAAGCAAACGTGTAGTAGTTTTTAATTATGACCTAGAAGATACCAATACTTCTTGTAATCCCCAGGATCCTAATAATAATGATGATGAAACAGGCGACATTTATTTGATACGTTATTCACAACAATCGGATTTTCGGCGAGACATAATAACAGGCTCGATACGTGCCCAAAGGCGTAAAATAGTTATTTGGAAAGCGTTTGAAGCAAATGTACATTCCCCCACTTTTTTGGACCGAATAGACAAAGGCGTTTCTTTTTCTTTTGATATTTCCGAGCCAATTAAAAAAAATTTCCAAAATTGGCTATGGAAAAACACAGAATTAAAAATTATAGATTATACAGAGAAAAGGGCAAAAGAAAGTACTAAAAAAAAAGCTAAGAAAAGAGAAGAACAAAAAAGAAGAGAGAAAACACGTATAGAAGTAGGAAAAGCCTGGGCTAGGTTTGGAGTTGCTCAAGTAATAAGAGGTCTTTTATTAATAACCCAATCAATTCTGAGAAAATATATTATATTACCATCATTGATAATAGTTAAAAATATCGGTCGTATACTATTATTTCAATTTCCCGAATGGTCCGAGGATTTAAAGGATTGGAAGAGAGAAATGCATGTTAAATGCACCTATAACGGCGTTCAATTATCAGAAAAAGAATTTCCTAAAAACTGGTTAAGAGACGGTATTCAGATAAAGATCCTATTTCCTTTTCATCTGAAACCTTGGCACAAATCTAAGTTTAAGCGACGAGAAACTTATAACTATCCACTGAAAAATAAAGAACAAAAAAATGATTTTTTTTTTTTAACAGTTTTTGGAATGGAAACTGAACTTCCTTTTGGTTCTCCACGAAAAAAACTTTCATTTTTTGAACCTATTCTTAAAGAACTCAAAAAAAAACTTATAAAATTGAAAAAGAAATGTTTTAGAGTTCTAATAATTTTAAAAGAAAGAAGAAATTTTTTTATAAATATCTCAAAAGAAAGAAAAAAATGGTTTATTAAAAATAAAAACATTAAATTTATAAAAAAAAAAATAAAAGAATTATCAAAAATGAACCAAATTATATTATTTGGATCGAGACAAATAGAAATATATGAATTGAATGAAAGCAAAAAAGAAAAAACTTTGATAAGAAATAATGAGATAATTCATGAATCATCGATTAACATTGAATCCACGAATTGCACAACTCTTTCTTTGACAAAAAAAAAAATACAAGATCTAACTGATAGAAGAAAGACAATCATCAATCAACTACAAACAATTTCAAAAGACAAAAAAAAAAAGTTTATAAGCCTACATATAAATATTAGTTTTAACAAAATGAGTTATGATGATAAAAGATTGGAATCACCAAAAAATATTAGGCATATTTTAAAAAGAAAAAAAGTTCAACTAATTCGTAAAGCAAATTATTTTATAAACTTTTTCATTGAAAGGATATATATAAATATCTTTTTATATATCAGTAATATTCCTAGAAAAAATGCACAACTTTTTTTTTCTTTTTTTTTTGAATCACCAAAAAAAATTCTTAATAAATACAGTTCCTATAATAACTATATTTACAAAAATGAAACAAATCAAGAAAAAATGGATAACACAAAAAAAAAGAAAACTCAGCTTATTTATACTATAAAAGAGTCACTTTCTAATATTAGTAATAAGAACTCACATACTTTTTGTGACTTATCTTATTTGTCACAAGCATATGTCTTTTACAAATTATTACAAAAAACAGTCTTTAACTTTTATAATTTATATAAGTTAAGATTGAGATATGTCTTTCAATATAATGAAAGATCTCTTTTTCTTAAGAATGAAATAAAGGATTATTTTTTTGGAACACATAAAATATTACATTCCGATTTAAGACATAAGAACCTACGAAATTCTGGAATACATCAATGTAAAAATTGGATAAAAGGTTATTATCAAGATGATTTATCTCAGTCTACGTTAGTACCACAAAAAAGGAAAAATATAGTAAATCAAAACTTTATAGTTCAAAATAAACATTTAAACAAACGTTATTCATATGAAAAAAACCAATTAATTAACTTCGAAAAAAAAAAAAAAAATGTTAAAAAACAACATAGATACAATCTTTTATCATATAATTTTATTAAGTATAAGGATAAGAAAGATTCTTATATTTTTGGATTCCCCTTACAAGTAAATCATAACCAATATATTTTTTATAATTCCAACGAACATAAACGAAAATTTTTTAATACGCCGATGGGTATTCCGATCAATAATTATCTAGTAGAAAATAATATTATAGATATTATAGATATAAAGACAAATCCGGATAGAAAATATTTTGATTGTATATTTCTCAATTTTCGTCTTAGGAAGAAAATCGATATTGGGGCTTGGAGCAATATGGATACTGACACCGACAAGAATAAATATACTAAGATTAGGGCTAATAATTATAATTATAAAATAATTGATAAAATCGACAAGAAAAGTCTTTTTTATCCTACGATTCATCAAAATAAAGAAATCAACCCATCCAATAAAACAAAACTTTTTGATTGGATGAGAATGAATGAAGAAATAATAAGTTGTCCCATATCAAATTTCGAGCTTTGGTTTTTCCCAGAATTTTTAATACTGTATAATTCGTATAAAATTAATTCATGGGACAGACCAATCAAATTTCTTTTTAATGTAAACGAAAATGCCAGTGAAAATAAAAACACCACTGTAAAAAAAAAAAGATTTATATCAATTTTTTCAAATCAAAAAAAATCTCTTGAATTAAAAAAAGAAAATCAAAGAGAAAAAAAATGCGCAGTCCAAACAGATTTTGAATCAACTCTTTTAAAGCACGAAAAAGATATTGAAGAAAATTCTGCGGTATCAAAGATGAAAAAAAAGAAAAAACAATACAAGAAGAACATAAACATAGACGCAGAGTTTGATTTCTTACTAAAAAGATATTTGCTTTTTCAATTGAGATGGGATGATCTTTTAAATCAAAAAACAATGAATAACATTAAAGTATATTGTCTCCTGCTTAGACTGATAAACCCAAAAGAAGTTACTATAGCCTCTATTCAAAGGGGCGAGCTGAATCTGGATATTTTAATGATTCAGAAAAATTTAACTCTTACAGAATTGCTTAAAAAGGGAATATTACTTATCGAACCCATTCGTCTGTCTATAAAAAAGGAAGGACAATTTTTTATGTATCAAACTATAGGTATTTCTGTGGTTCATAAGAGTAAGTGCACAATTAATCAAAGGCACCGAGAAAAAGCTCAGGTTAATAAGAAAAATTCTGATGAATTCATTCCAAAACATCAAAAGATGGCTGAAAATAGAGACAAAAATCATTATGATTTGTTTGTTCCTGAAAGTATTTTATCCCCTAGACGTCGTAGAGAATTGAGAATTCTAATTTGTTTCTATTTTATGAATAGAAATGGTATGTCCCTAAATGTGACATTTTGTAATGAAAATACGGTAAAGAGTCCAGTTTTGAATAAAAGAAAAAGAGATAAAAATACACTAATTAAATTAAAGTTCTTTCTTTGGCCTAATTATCGATTAGAAGATTTCGCTTGTATCAATCGATATTGGTTTGATACCAATAATGGTAGTCGTTTCAGTATGGTAAGGACACATATGTATCCGCAATTTAAAAATGAATTGACCGTGTACTGAAAAAAAGTTAAATACAGATGGATTTACTTTATTTCCCGTGCTGGATTGCGTATATGAAGACAAAAAGAAGCACGCATACGTTTTTTTACATTCCATTCTGATACATGATACTAATTCAATGACATATCAATATCTATAAATGATGAAAAAATATTCGTCATTTATTTTATTTTTAAATTTTAGGGGTAGAATTTTTTATCTTTTGTGAGTGTAGACAACCATCTTTTTGTCTACCTATTCGAATACAATTTTTAAATTGCTAATTTTTAACAAAATTAAGATTGTTTTATTCTATTGTGTATACCAAAAAAAAAATGAGTAGCACTATTATTATTATTGATCAATAAAAATATATAGTAATAAGGGCCAGTGGGGGGAGAGGGGGAAAAGATTTAATTTCATGGTAAAAAAGTCATTCATCTCGATTATTTCGTACGAAGAAAAAGAAGAAAAGAGGGGGTCTGTTGCATTTCAAATACTAAGGCTCACTAATAGGATACGAACACTTTCGTCACATTTGGAATTACACAGAAAAGACTATTTATCTAAGAGAGGCCTCCGTAAAATTTTGGGAAAACGCCAAAGGATGCTGTCTTATTTGTCAAAGAAAAATAGAATACGTTATAAACAATTAATTAATCAGTTAAATATTCGGTACTCAAAAACGCGTTAATTTGATTTGAAGAGTCGTTTTGAATTATTTGATTTATTAGATCTTGAATTTTAATGAACTTATTTTAACTTTCAGTAATTCATGAAAGAATGAACGGAGGAAAAACCTATGAATATACCAGCTGCAAGAAATGACCTCATGATAGTAAATATGGGCCCCCACCACCCATCAATGCATGGTGTTCTTCGACTCATTGTTACTCTCGACGGTGAAGATGTTATTGATTGTGAACCAATATTAGGATATTTACATCGAGGAATGGAAAAAATTGCGGAAAACCGAACAATTATACAATATCTGCCTTATGTAACACGTTGGGATTATTTAGCTACCATGTTCACAGAAGCAATAACCGTAAACGGGCCAGAGTTGTTGGGAAATATCCAAGTACCTAAAAGAGCCAGCTATATCCGAACAATTATGTTGGAGTTGAGTCGTATAGCTTCGCATCTCTTATGGCTCGGTCCTTTTATGGCAGATCTCGGGGCGCAGACTCCTTTCTTCTATATTTTCAGAGAAAGAGAATTAGTATATGATCTATTTGAAGCCGCCACTGGTATGAGAATGATGCATAATTTTTTTCGTATTGGAGGAGTAGCGGCCGATTTACCTTATGGCTGGATCGATAAATGTTTAGATTTTTGCGATTATTTTTTAACAGGAGTTACTGAATATCAAAAACTTATTACACGAAATCCTATTTTTTTAGAACGAGTTGAAGGGGTAGGCATTATTGGGAGAGAGGAAGTAAAAAATTGGGGTTTATCAGGACCAATGCTACGAGCTTCTGGAATACAATGGGATCTCCGTAAAGTTGATCATTATGAGTGTTACGACGAATTTGATTGGGAAATACAGTGGCAAAAAGAAGGAGATTCATTAGCTCGTTATCTAGTTCGAATTGGAGAAATGACAGAATCCATAAAAATAATTCAACAGGCTCTAGAAGGAATTCCGGGGGGGCCGTATGAGAATTTAGAAAACCGATACTTTGATAGAGAAAGGAATCCAGAATGGAATGATTTTGACTATCGATTTATTAGTAAAAAACCTTCTCCTACATTTGAATTGCCGAAACAAGAACTCTATGTGAGAGTTGAAGCCCCAAAGGGAGAATTGGGAATTTTTCTAATAGGGGATCAGAGCGTTTTTCCTTGGAGGTGTAAAATTCGCCCGCCAGGTTTTATCAATTTGCAAATTCTTCCTCAGTTAGTTAAAAGAATGAAATTGGCTGATATTATGACAATACTCGGTAGCATAGATATCATTATGGGAGAAGTTGATCGTTGAAATGATAATTGATAGAACAGCAGTACAAGATATCAATTCTTTTTCTAGATTGGAATTGTTAAAAGAGGCTTATGGAATTATATGGATACTTATTCCTATTTTTACTCCTGTATTGGGAATCACAATGGGTGTACTAGTAATTGTATGGTTAGAAAGAGAAATATCCGCAGGGCTACAACAACGTATTGGCCCTGAATACGCCGGACCTTTAGGAGTTCTTCAAGCTTTAGCCGATGGGGCAAAACTTCTTTTCAAAGAAAATCTCTTTCCATCTAGAGGAGATACTCGTTTATTCAGTATCGGACCATCCATAGCGGTCATATCCATTTTAGTAAGCTATTCAGTAGTTCCTTTTGGTTCTCGCCTTGTTTTATCGGATCTCAATATCGGTCTTTTTTTATGGATTTCCGTTTCAAGTATTTCTCCCATTGGCCTTCTTATGTCAGGATACGGGTCAAATAATAAATATTCTTTTTTAGGTGGTCTACGAGCTGCTGCTCAATCGATTAGTTATGAAATACCATTAACTTTATGTGTGTTATCAATATCTCTACGTGCGACTCGTTAAGACATAAATTTTTCTCTATTTCTTCCTTTATGGCGGAATGAATTGAGTAAATATCTTCATTTTTTATTCAGTATTCGGCTGGATGAACTAAATCAGAAAGTTATATGAGTGAAAGAAAACAGCTTATAGATAAAAATTGGCAGTAAAAAACTTGAGTCTCATTTTCTATGTATAAGAGTTAGAGAGTTGAACGGATAAACATAAGCGGAAGAAAGCGTTTGCCCCAAGATTAGGTAATTAGTCATCCTGACTTGAAGCGGGTTAAAAAGATACACCATAGTGAGTTTTCACTATCGTTTGTATGTATTATCGTACATGGATTACCTTTGATGATTGAACAAAAACGAGTGGATGAGTAGAAACACCAAAATACACAAAGGATTTGTAATGGAGATTATGTAAAATAATATTTCTGCATAATGTACTTAAAGAATATTAATTGGGGCTTTAAGTTGGTAGAAATGATCAGGCAGTACTCCCCACGATTCCGATCCAGAGTATGCTCCTATCCGTCGATTAAATAAATGACTATCGGAAACGAAAAAATCCTTTGTTTTGATTTTGTAAACCCACTTTTCGCAGAAACAGAAAGAAGAATAGAAACGAAAAAAAAAAAATAGAAAGAAATGCAATTATAGTATAAAAAAGAATAAAAAATATATTTTATTTTTTATTCTTTCCTTTCTATATTCATATTTATATAGATAGCATTCGTATCATAATTCATGAATTAATGTATACTTCCTTTCGTAAGTGAAAAGTAAGGGTTATTGATATCTTTATAAGGAGTATTTGATTGAAGAATTAAGTTATTACTCAACAAGGAAAACTTAAAATGATTACTGAAATTTTTAAATCAAAGGATGAGATCAATTCAGAAGCACTTTAAATTTTTTTAATTTATATTAAAAAATTTATATTATAAATAATATAAATTATTATTAAAGCAGAACATACAGAATTCAATTGGTCTAATTCGGGATCGTACAAAAAATTTTAATCTTATACATCTTATAAACAGATCAAGATAAAAAATAATACGACCCAACCTTTAGATTTATTTAAGGTCCTCAAGGAGCCGTATGCGGTGAAAATCTCATGTACGGTTCTGGAATAGCGATGGAAACAGTGATGGTATCACCGACTATAATTATCTAATAGTTCAAGTACAGTTGATATAGTTGAGACACAATCAAAATACGGTTTTGGGGGGTGGAATTTGTGGCGTCAACCTATAGGGTTTATTATTTTTCTAATTTCTTCGCTAGCAGAATGTGAAAGATTACCTTTTGATTTACCAGAAGCAGAAGAAGAATTAGTAGCAGGTTATCAAACCGAATACTCAGGTATCAAATTTGGTTTATTTTACGTTGCTTCCTATTTAAACCTATTAGTTTCTTCATTATTTGTAACAGTTCTTTATTTGGGCGGTTGGAATTTCTCTATTCCGTACATATTTGTTTCTGAGTTTTTTGAAATAAATAAAGCATACGGTGTTTTTGAACCGACAATTGATATGTTTATTACATTAGCTAAAACTTATTTGTTCTTGTTCATTCCTATCACAACAAGATGGACTTTACCTAGGATAAGAATGGACCAGCTATTGAATCTTGGATGGAAATTTCTTTTACCTATATCTCTCGGTAATCTATTATTAACAACTTCTTCTCAACTATTTTCACTGTAAAAGAATATCATATGATATTCTATATTTCCTACTTGGATCAAATAAGAGAAAGAAACAAAGATAAAATTATATATATATTCACGATATGTTCCCTATGATAACTGGGTTCATGAACTATGGTCAACAAACAGTACGGGCTGCAAGGTACATTGGTCAAAGTTTCATGATTACCTTATCCCACGTAAATCGTTTACCCATAACTATTCAATATCCTTATGAAAAGGTAATCACCGCGGAGCGGTTCCGTGGTCGAATCCATTTTGAATTTGATAAATGTATTGCTTGTGAAGTATGTGTTCGTGTATGTCCTATAGATCTACCCGTCGTTGATTGGAAATTGGAAACTGATATTCGCAAGAAACGATTACTTAATTACAGTATTGATTTCGGAATCTGTATATTTTGTGGTAACTGTGTTGAGTATTGTCCAACAAATTGTTTATCAATGACTGAAGAATATGAACTTTCTACTTATGATCGTCACGAATTGAATTATAATCAAATTGCCCTGGGTCGTTTACCAATGGCAGTAATTGATGATTATACAATTCGAACAATTTTGAATTCGACTCAAATAAAAAATAAGTAAATCCTTGATTAAAGAAAATTTTGGAATTTCTAGGGTTTAGTTTTGATTTAAAGAAATGAGTTTTTCCTTTTTGTTTGGTCTCAATAATCAAGAACTACAAATATCAACAGGTGATTGGTTGGTAAGAATTACGTCTTAATTTGTATTGAAATTTCATTAATTAATATCTCTGATATTATTTCGAAATGGATAGTTTCGTATTCGAGCAACTCTTACTCTATTCATAAAAAACATGAAATTTGTACAATAAATGTATCCACACTAATTCACACCTCTTAGGATTTAATGCAAGTAGAAATTTCTTATGAATCATCAATTATTTTTTCTGGTCTGGTTCTCAATAAGGTCATGAAAAAGATTTCGATTTATCTATCTCTTATCTTACATATAATGGATTTGCATGGACCCATACATGATTTTCTTTTAGTCTTTCTGGGATTAGGTCTTATCTTAGGAGGTATAGGAGTAGTATTACTTACCAACCCAATTTATTGTGCCTTTTCGTTGGGATTAGTTCTTGTTTCTATATCTCTATTCTATATTCTATCAAATTCCTATTTTGTAGCTGCTGCCCAACTCCTTATTTACGTGGGAGCTATAAATGTTTTAATCATATTTGCTGTGATGTTTATGAATAGTTCAGAATATTACAAAGATTTTAATCTTTGGACCCTTGGGAATGGGGTTACTTTGCTGGTTTGTACAAGTATTTTTGGTTTCCTAATATCTATTATTACAGATACATCATGGTATGGCATTATTTGGACTACAAGATCAAACCAGATTATAGAGCACGATTTGATAAGTAATAGTCAACAAATTGGAATTCATTTATCAACAGATTTTTTTCTTCCATTTGAATTCATTTCGATAATTCTTTTAGCCGCTTTGATAGGTGCAATTTCCGTGGCGCGCCAATAATAAATCTTTCAAATTATAAACAAATTAAACTTTATTTTGTCTTATCACATTTCTTTCCCTTCAATTATAATTTAAAATTGTTTATGTCTAAAATAGAAATTATTTTATTCGACCTATTCCCAATATATTTCTTTGTTCCATACTTTTTTTATATACTAGTCAATTGAATGCGTTGTCTTATTGTTCATATTATATTTAAATGAATCGAAATTAATAAGGAGTTGGTTAATGATGCTCGAACATGTACTTGTTTTGAGTGCCTACTTATTTTCTATCGGCATATATGGATTGATCACCAGCCGAAATATGGTTAGAGCTCTTATGTGTCTTGAACTTATACTGAATGCGGTTAATATAAATTTAGTAACATTTGCTGATTTTTTTGATAGTCGCCAATTAAAAGGAAATATTTTCTCCATTTTTGTTATAGGCATTGCAGCCGCTGAAGCAGCTATTGGACCAGCTATTGTTTCGTCAATTTATCGTAATAGAAAATCAACTCATATCAATCAATCGAATTTGTTGAATAAGTAATATGAATTATTAAGTAGTATTAACCAAACTATAAAAATTAGAATATTCATAAATTCTAATTAGCATGTATTATACATAATGTATGGTCATGTTTGCGAAAATATAAGAAATCAAAGTATCTTGGTGCTTTCCCACGAGTCGATCCCATCCCTAAGTAGATTGATTAGAAAAATTCTGGTAAATCTAAATCGTTGATTCATCTGGTATCTAAATATATGATTCATTTACTAGATCGAAAATGTTTTATTAAAAAAAATAATCGATAGATCCAATGTCACATTCCGTAAAGATTTATGATACGTGTATAGGGTGTACTCAATGTGTCCGAGCTTGCCCCACAGATGTATTAGAAATGATACCTTGGGATGGGTGTAAAGCTAAGCAAATTGCTTCTGCTCCAAGAACAGAGGACTGTGTGGGTTGTAAAAGATGTGAATCCGCCTGTCCAACGGATTTCTTGAGTGTTCGAGTTTATTTGTGGCATGAAACAACTCGAAGTATGGGTCTAGCTTATTGATACGTTCCAAAAAATCCGACTTGAATACGACTACATTTTATTTTTTTACCTTTACCGACAAAAGCGCGTGCTCAAAAAAATATATTTTTTTTGAGCACGCACTTTTCTGGTCCAAGTGTATCTTGTTTTTACCACGAATTTTTTTCCTTGGTTAACGATAGTTGTAGTTTTTCCAATATTTGCGGGTTCCTTAATTTTTTTATTTCCTCATAGAGGAAATAAGGTAATTAGGTGGTATACCATATGTATTTGTATTATAGAACTCCTTCTAACAACCTATGCATTCGGGTATCATTTCCAATTCGACGATCCATTAATCCAATTGACAGAGAATTATAAATGGATCGATTTTTTTGATTTTTCCTGGAGATTGGGAATAGATGGAATTTCTATAGGACCCGTTTTACTGACGGGGTTTATAACAACTTTAGCTACTTTAGCGGCTCGGCCGGTTACTCGAGAGTCCCGATTATTCCATTTCCTTATGTTAGCAATGTATAGCGGTCAAATAGGACCTTTTTCCTCTCAAGACATTTTACTTTTTTTCATCATGTGGGAATTAGAATTAATTCCAGTTTATCTACTTATATCCATGTGGGGAGGAAAGAAACGTTTGTATTCAGCTACAAAATTTATTTTGTACACTGCAGGAAGTTCCGCCTTTTTATTAATGGCAATTCTAGGTATTTGTTTAGCTGGTTCTAATGAACCAACATTAAATTTTGAAACATCAGCTAATCAATCGTATCCTGTAGCACTCGAAATTATATTATATATTGGATTTTTTATTGCTTTTGCTGTTAAATCGCCGATTATACCCTTACATACTTGGTTACCAGACACTCATGGAGAGGCACATTACAGTACTTGTATGCTTCTAGCCGGAATCTTATTAAAAATGGGAGCGTATGGATTGGTTCGGATCAATATGGAATTATTACCCCGCGCCCATTCTATATTTTCTCCTTGGTTGATGATGGTCGGCACAATTCAAATAATCTATGCAGCTTCAACATCTCCCGGTCAACGTAATTTAAAAAAAAGAATAGCTTATTCCTCCGTATCTCATATGGGTTTCATAATTATAGGACTTAGTTCTATAAGCGAGACAGGACTAAACGGATCCATTTTACAAATAATCTCTCATGGATTTATTGGAGCTGCACTTTTTTTCTTGGCAGGAACGAGTTATGATCGAATACGTCTCGTTTATCTCGATGAAATGGGCGGAATGGCTATCACACTTCCAAAAATATTTACGACTTTCAGTATGTTATCAATGGCCTCTCTTGCAGTACCGGGCATGAGCGGTTTTGTTGCAGAATTGATAGTATTTTTTGGAATACTTACTAGCCAAAAATTTCTTTTAATGCCAAAAATACTAATTACGTTTGTAATGGCAATTGGAATAATATTAACTCCTATTTATTCATTATCTATGTTACGCCAGATGTTCTATGGATACAAGCTTTTTAATGCCCCAAACTCTTATTTTGTTGATTCTGGGCCGCGAGAATTGTTTGTTTCGATCTCTATTCTTTTACCCATAATATCCATTGGTATTTATCCAGATTTCGTTTTCTCACTATCAGTTGACAAAGTCGAAGCTCTTCTCTCTAATTATTTTTATCCATAGTTTTCGTGAGTAAACCAAAAAATCAAACAAAAATCCTATTATTTTTAAAATTGTTTGTTCGACAATGAAAAAAAAGTCCTTTTTTTCTCTTAAATTTGAGAAAAATAAAGTAATAATTATATTATTACTAGGTATGTAATCAAGCGAGAACCTTTTTGAATCAACTAATGGAAATGAATAAAATCAAAACTAAAGGGTTCTCGCTTGATTACACGAAGTTTTCTTATATACACTTATACTGTTCTATGTTTATTTTGTATTTTTCAAGTACTTTCCTTTCTTAAATTCAATTAGATGTTAATGGAAATGAACCATAACTATGCAACCCTATTCCTAATAAATTAACCCCAAAATAGCATATCCAAATTAAAAGAAAGCCCGTCGAGGCCACAATTGCAGAATTTACACTTTCAAAATTTTTATTTGTTCGAGTATGTAAATAAATTGCAAATATGGTCCAAGTAATAAATGCCCAAGTCTCCTTTGGATCCCAATTCCAATATGATCCCCATGCTTCATTAGCCCATACTGCTCCCGAAAGAATACCTATCGTTAAAAAGATAAAGCCTAAACTAATAATACGATAACTCCAAAGATCCAATTGTTGAATCAATTGAAACCTGTAATAATTCCTAGAAGAAAGAAAAGAAGTGTTTATTAAACAATTATTTTTTTCTATTATGTATTGAATCTCGCCCGGCGCAAATGGCTCCTTTACTAAATTTTTGATTTTAGTAAAAATCCTTATGAAATTTTGAAATGTAATGACTAGAAGAATTAGTGATAATAATGATCCGCATAAGAGAGCTGCATAGCCCAATATCATCATACTTACGTGCATCATTAACCAATGGGATTGGAGAGCGGGTACTAATATTTCGGATCGATTCATTTCAGTTAAAAGACCCGAAGTAGCAAAACCTTGGGTAAAAATAGCACTTGGCGCGGTTATTGCGTTTAAATTTAAATATTTTTTTTTTTTTTTTAAATACGGAACCATATGAATACTGGAGAAACTCCATGAAAGAAAGATTAATGATTCATATAAATTACTTAATGGTAAATGTTGTAAATAAATACAACGAGTAACTAATAATCCTGTTATACAGGAAAAAGTAACCATCATCCCCTTTTCTGACGAATTATATAATCCTACGATTTCATTTACTAATAAGGTTAGTAAATGAATTGTAATTACAATTGAAACGACTGAAAAGGATATATGTGTTAATATATGCTGTAAAGTTGAAAAAATCATAAAAATAAAAAAAAAAAGGGGGGGAATTGAATTCAGTATAGGACTTACTCTTTTATAATTTAGAAGAGGCCATGCCGCCACTCGGACTCGAACCGAGATGCTATAGCACTGCTTCCTAAGAGCAGCGTGTCTACCGATTTCACCATAGCGGCTTGTTCGAAATCATAATAACCTTTTTTTATTCAATTGTCGAGAGTGAAGTAATCAATTCAATATAAATTTATTTATTTTTGATTGATCTTCCAGTTGAAACATAGGATCTAAACTTGGCATATTCGTCCTATAATCACTTAAAAATAAAAAAAGTAAAAGGATTTTTTTTTATTAATTGGGTTAAACTAAAAGTTAGGGTATATCTATTGATAATAATTTAAAGAAAGAATGATTTATAAAACACATTTTGAATTTAATTAATTAGTTTGAACAACCTATTAGTGACTACAAATTTTCTATATGCTCTTCTCTAATTAGTTTAATAAAAATATTCAATATATATTTAATACACTAAGTACTAGAGTTATGCTATAAAATATAGACAATAAAATCTAATTTTTTTTTATTATCGAATCGATGGGGATTTTTATTTTCCCCATCATAAAAACGATAAAGCATACTCAAAAGAAAGTTAAAATCTTGTTCTTGCATTTATTCTTTATTTCAAAATTTCAAAAAAAAAAAAAAGGGTATAGCATTTTTATTTAAATTTAAGTATACACAAGAATTTTTTTTATTTTTATTATAAAAGCGAAACAAATGAAATTTACGATTGCTATTGATCGGTTCAAAACATTATAGAATATAAATATTTATATTTAGATATTTTTTATTTTCATTTTATATTTTTATATTAACCTATTTAAATATATAAATATTAACTTAATAGAATATTATTTTATTATAATTTAAAAATTTTTTCTAACTTGTAATATAAAATAAAACTTATAAATAAATTAGAAACAAATTAGACTTACTGTTTTTCGAATCAAAACAACTCATATTATTCCAATCTTTGATTATTTATTTGTTGCATAAAAAAAACTTTTTGAATTCCTTGTAGAAAGAGATTTACCTAACGAAAAGGCTTTCAATGCTGCCCAATATCCTTTCTTTTTCCAAATATTTTTACGAATACGTTTTTTTGAGATAGAAGTACGTTTTTTCGGAACTGCCATTAAAAAATTATAATAAGTTTTTAGTTTCTATAGTTGGATGTCAAAGACATCTATTATCTAGTGTTCAAAACCAATTGTTCTTTATTATCCAGCTATTTATTCATTTTATAGATTGTACTCCCTTCATAAAAATATGAATTATAGAAAAAAAGCGTAAATATAGTACTAGGAATAAAATATATATTTTATTTTTATTATTTTATTTATATTTTTTATTATAAATAATAAAAAAACGATTTTTTATATTCCAGACAATATCGAATAATTAATATTTATTTTATTGTTTCTCTTATATCCTCATTCAAATCCATATCTATAAAATTCGCTATGTCATAAAAATCTAATTGATTAAATTTGATCTGATAATCAAAAAAAAAATACAAAAAAGGACTGTGTACCCTTCTTTAATTTTAATATCCCCGTATAGTTTATTTTTTTTTGTATTGTAGCGCTACATGCATTTATACAGATAATAAAATGGTGCTAAAATACATACTAAAAAATACCGAAAGTTTTAATAAACCAACCCCTATACCTTTACCTTATTAATTAAAAATTTTATATTTTTTCTATTAATTTTTAATTTAATTGGCCAGGCTCACAAAAAAAGAGTACATATAATTTTAAAATTTTAAAAGTGACGATATAAAATAAATCGTTTTATAAAAGCTATTTTTTTTTTTTTATTATTAATTCCTCCTTTTAATTTGAGGTAAAGTCAAGTCTTGTATGTCATAGTTTGATGATCATAGTCTTTACTAAAAAAATAAAAGACAATCAACTCAGTTCCAAAAATAAATCGGTTAATGATAATGATTATGAATACCCCAAACTAAAATAAATAACTTTTCTGGGAAAAATTATAGTTTTTTAGGATTCAGATCAAATACTTCTTTTCGTGTAAGTATTTATCCTTTCTCTATAGATATATAAATTGTTGTAATACTTAATAATACGTAATAATAATTAAGATGAAAATGTAAATTTTCATTTTTTTCATCAAATTTTACAAAAAGTACTATGTTTATTTTTTTTATTTTTCAATAGTAATTTTTTCATATCATTTGAATAATCTCTTGATTTGATGAAATTTTGAAAATAGTTAAAAAGGATTCAAAATAATTAAGGCTAGAAAATTCTATATTTTGTATATTTTAATTTTTTATTTTATTAACCGATCCTTTATCATTTAAAAAAAAAAAATAAGAGCAGGTAAATCAGAAACAATTAATTAAGATAAAAATAAAAAGATTTTTATGGAATATACATATCAATATTCATGGATTTTACCTTTTATTCCCCTTCCAGTTCCTATATTAATAGGAGTAGGACTTCTACTTTTTCCAACGGCAACAAAAGATCTTCGCCGTATGTGGGTTTTTCCTAGTGTTTTATTCTTAAGTATAGTTATGAGTTTTTCAACCTATCTATTTATTGAACAAAAAAATAACCCTTCTGTCTATCTATCTATATGGTCTTGGACTATCAATAATGACTTTTCTTTAGAATTTGGTTTTTTGGTTGACCCGCTTACTTCTATTATGTTAATATTAATCACTACGGTTGGAATTATGGTTCTTATTTATAGTGACAATTATATGTCTCATGATCAGGGATATTTGAGATTTTTTGCTTATATGAGTTTTTTCAATACTTCAATGTTAGGATTAGTTACTAGTTCTAATCTGATACAAATTTATTTTTTTTGGGAATTGGTTGGAATGTGTTCTTATCTATTAATCGGTTTTTGGTTCAACCGGCCTACTGCAGCGAATGCTTGTCAAAAAGCGTTTGTAACTAATCGCGTCGGAGATTTTGGTTTATTATTAGGAATTTTGGGTTTTTATTGGATAACGGGCAGTTTAGAATTTTGGGATTTGTTTGAAATATTCAATAACTTGGTTTATAATAATGAAGTTAATTTTTTATTTGCTACTTTGTGTGCCTTTCTATTATTTGCTGGTGCAATTGCTAAATCTGCTCAATTTCCCCTTCATGTATGGTTACCCGATGCTATGGAAGGGCCTACCCCTATTTCAGCTCTTATACATGCCGCTACTATGGTAGCGGCCGGAATTTTTCTTGTCGCCCGGCTTCTCCCACTTTTAATAGTTTTACCCTACATAATGAATCTAATAGCTTTGATAGGTGTAATAACCTTACTTTTAGGGGCCACTTTAGCTCTTGCTCAAAAAGATATTAAGAGAGGTTTAGCTTATTCTACAGTGTCTCAATTGGGTTATATGATATTGGCTTTAGGTATGGGTTCTTATCGAGCTGCTTTGTTTCATTTGATTACTCATGCTTATTCCAAAGCATTGTTGTTTTTAGGATCTGGATCTATTATTCATTCAATGGAAACTATTGTTGGCTATTCTCCAGATAAAAACCAGAATCTGGTTCTTATGGGAGGTTTAAGAAAACATGTACCGATTACAAAAACAGCTTTTTTAGTGGGTACACTTTCTCTTTGTGGTATTCCACCTCTTGGATGTTTTTGGTCCAAAGATGAAATTCTTAATGATAGTTGGTTGTATTCACCAATTTTTGCAATAATTGCTTTTTCCACCGCGGGATTAACTGCATTTTATATGTTTCGGATCTATTTACTTACTTTTGAGGGACATTTAAATGTTTATTTTCAAACTTACAGTGGCAAAAAAAAAAGCTCGGTCTATTCAATATCTTTATGGGGTAGAGAGGGGCAAGGGGTGATTAAAAAGAATTTTTGCTTATTACCTTTATTAACAAGGAATAATGATGAAAGGATTCCTTTTTTTTTCAAAAAAAAATATGGCAGTAATAGTAATGTAAGAAATATGACGGTTCCTTTCTTTACTATTCCTTATTTCGATACTAAGAACTTTTTTTCGTATCCCCATGAGCCGGGCAATACGATGTTATTGCCTATGCTTATATTAGGTCTATTTACTTTATTCATTGGAGTTATAGGAATTCCTTTCTTCAATCAAGAAGGACTGCGGGTGGATATATTATCCAAAGTGTTAACTCTGTCTATAAACCTTTTACATCAAAATAAAAAAAAATGGATGGATATGGATTGGGATTGGTATGAATTTCTAACAAATGGAACTTTTTCAGTCAGTATAGCTTCTTTCGGAATCCTGAAAGCATCCTTTTTATATAAGCCTCTTTATTCATCTTTACAAAATTTTAATTTCTTTAATTCATTTATTAAAAGTATTCCTAATAAACTGAAATTTATTAGAGATAAAATAATATCTGTTATATATGCTTGGTCATATAATCGTGGTTATATAGATTTTTTTTATATAACCTTCTTAACTCAAGGTATAAG